TATAAGTTATTTATGAACATATATACCATCTAATATTTAATTACAAATGAAAAGTGTTAGCTTCATTAAAAGAGCTACGAAAACAGGTATGATTCGAAATCCATTTCATTTAGTCGAATTTAGACCATGACCTCTTACAGGCTCAATAGGAGCCTTCTGTTTAACTGTTGGTTTAGCAAGATGATTCCATGGGTATTCTGAAACTTTATACTTTTTGGGAATTATTTTAATTTTAGTTACAATATTACAATGGTGACGAGATGTAATTCGCGAAAGAACATTTCAAGGTTATCATACTTTAAAGGTTTCTCAAGGTCTAAAATGAGGAATAATCTTATTTATTACTTCTGAAGTTTTATTCTTCTTCGCTTTTTTCTGAGCCTATTTTCATTCAAGCTTAGCGCCCACCCCTGAAATCGGGATAAATTGACCTCCAACAGGAATTGTCCCTCTCAATCCCTTTCAAGTCCCGTTATTAAACACAGCCGTGTTATTAGCTTCTGGAGTTAGTGTAACATGAGCCCATCATAGACTATTACAAGGAAATTGAAAAGAAACCAACTATGCTTTAAGAGTAACTATTATATTAGGGGTTTATTTTACATTTTTGCAAGCAGGAGAATATTTGGAAACCTCTTTTACTATTGCAGATAGTTGTTATGGTTCTACATTTTTTGTTGCTACTGGATTTCACGGATTACACGTATTAATTGGAAGAAGATTTTTGTTAGTTACATTATTACGAAATACTATATATCATTTTTCTGCTAATCATCATTTTGGTTTCGAGGCGGCAGCCTGATATTGGCATTTTGTTGATGTAGTGTGATTGTTTTTGTATATCTCGATTTATTGGTGAGGATCTTAATTGGACTTAATATTAATACTTTAAAGGCTCTAAGTAACCTAAACATTTAAGGTACTAAACTTTTAATTTAGCTATGATAATGAATATCCTTAGGGATAGTACTTTAAATAAAAAGATTTGATTTGCAATTAAACAATAGGATACTTTTACCTCTATCCCAAATGTCCTAACAAAATGCATGATTTCGGCTCATGTAACAACAATTATAACATTTGTTTTAGGACTACAATGAATAGAAGCTCTGATGTAGCAATTAGCTGTTAACTAGGAAGGAATAAAAATATTATCTATTCGGTATTACGCCGGCAGAACGGATTACATTGATGTTGTAAATTAAGAGAAATTATCTCTAATACCTATGATATTATTGTTAATATTTTTTATGTTTAATTTAATATTAAGAACTATTCTTTCTTATTTGGCGTTATTTTTAACTAAAAAAAAAATAAGAAATCGAGAAAAAAGGTCTCCTTTTGAATGTGGATTTGATCCTAAAAATAGGTCTCGACTTCCTTTTTCTCTTCGATTTTTTTTAATTACTGTTATTTTCTTAATTTTTGATGTAGAGATTATTCTTCTTCTTCCCTACTTAATTTCTAATAGGATAAACTCAGACATCTTTTCGTTAATTACATCCATTATTGTGGTATTAGTTCTATTAGGAGGAACTTTATATGAATGAATGCAAGGGAGATTAAAATGAGTTAATAGGTAAAGATAGTTGGGAACAAGCTGTAGCTGCTAACTATAACTTAAGTGGTTCAACTCCATTTTATCTTTTGACTTGCTTAATTTTCCTTTTGTTAGAATATTTATATTTATTATGTTTTTTAGAAGTATTTTCTCTTTATGTTCTATACATTGATTTGGAGCTTGACTAGGACTAGAAGTGAATCTAATAAGATTTATTCCAATAATAGTTCAAAAAGGGGTTAGTGAAGAAGTAGAATCAGCAATTAAATATTTTTTGATTCAAGCAGTAGCTTCAGCCTTAATCCTATTATTAGCCGCCAGAGTATTCTGAAACATTGGAAACTGATCTATAATAAGAGAGAAAATTTTTAGAAGTATTTTGCTTATAAGAAGACTATTTCTAAAAATAGGAGTAGCACCCTTTCATTTTTGATTACCAAGAGTAATTAGGGGCCTTTCTTGAATATCAAACTCTTTATTGATAACTTGACAAAAAGTGACTCCGTTATTCCTTATTTGTTTTTTTTTCTATATCTCTACCTTTCAAATAACTATTTTAGCATTAATGTCAGGCTTTTTTGGAGGAGTGGGAGGGATAAATCAAACTGCTGTTCGAGGGCTTTTAGCTTATTCTTCTATCCTCCATAACGGCTGAATGATTTCCGCCTCTTTAGTTAGTACAGAGATAGTGTTTATTTACTTTTGCCTTTATTGTCTTATTTTATTATCTATGTTAAGATTATTTTTAATTGAAGAAGTAAAAAACAATCAACAGTTTTTAGGGCTTTTCATGCAAAATAAGTTTAATCAAAGATATTTTTGCGTAAGGATTCTTTCTTTAGGAGGAATTCCTCCTTTTTTAGGGTTTTTTTCTAAATGAATAGTAATTAGAAAATTAATTATTATAAATATTCTTTTTTTACCGTTCATCTTAATTATAGGATCCATAATTAGATTATATTATTATTTAATTTTAGGATTTTCTGTAATTCTAAGTAACTCAATTTCGTGAAAAATAATAGAAAAAGCAGAATACTTATTTATATATATATTTATAATAATTAATTTGAGAGGAATATTTTTTATTTTTTATCTAAGAATTCTTATCTAATATGCGATGATTTTTTTCTACTAATCATAAAGATATTGGTACCCTTTATATTTTATTTGGAATTTGATCAGGATTGGTTGGTACTGCCCTGAGTTTGTTAATTCGAGCTGAGTTAGGGCAGCCCGGAGCTCTTTTAGGAGACGATCAGTTATATAATGTTATTGTTACAGCTCATGCCTTTGTTATAATCTTTTTCTTGGTAATACCCATAATAATCGGAGGATTTGGTAATTGATTAGTTCCTTTAATATTAGGAGCTCCAGATATAGCTTTTCCACGCCTTAATAATATGAGATTCTGACTTTTACCTCCAGCCTTATGTTTATTATTAAGATCCGCGGCTGTAGAAAGAGGAGTTGGTACCGGCTGAACAGTTTATCCTCCTTTAGCAAGTAATATTGCTCATGCAGGAGGCTCGGTTGACTTAGCTATTTTTTCACTTCATTTAGCGGGAGTCTCCTCTATTTTAGGAGCAGTTAATTTTATTACTACAGTTATTAATATACGATGGAAGGGAATACAATTAGAACGGCTTCCATTATTTGTTTGATCTGTAAAAATTACAGCTGTTCTTTTACTTCTGTCCTTACCAGTCTTAGCTGGAGGAATTACTATATTACTTACAGATCGGAATTTTAATACAGCATTTTTCGACCCTGCTGGTGGAGGAGATCCAATTCTATATCAACATTTGTTTTGATTTTTTGGTCATCCAGAGGTTTATATTTTAATTCTTCCAGGATTTGGAATAATTTCTCATATTGTAATACATTATACATCGAAAAAAGAGACTTTTGGTACATTAGGAATAATTTATGCAATATTAGCCATCGGTCTATTAGGATTTATTGTATGAGCTCATCATATATTTGTAGTAGGAATAGACGTAGATACTCGCGCTTACTTTACAGCAGCGACGATAATCATTGCAGTTCCAACTGGAATTAAAATCTTTAGCTGATTAGCAACTGTTCACGGATCTCGTATTAAATACGAAAGAGCTATGCTATGAGCCTTAGGGTTTATTTTTTTATTTACAGTAGGAGGCTTAACTGGAATTATCCTATCCAACTCTTCTCTTGATATTATATTACATGATAGATATTACGTTGTAGCTCATTTTCATTATGTTTTATCAATAGGAGCAGTATTTGCATTATTTGGGGCTTTTAATTATTGATATCCTTTAATATCTGGACTTATTTTACATGAACGATGGACTAAGTCACATTTCTTTATTATATTTATCGGAGTAAATTTAACCTTTTTTCCCCAGCACTTTTTAGGCTTGAGAGGAATGCCACGACGATATTCAGATTACCCAGATGCATATATAAAATGAAATGTAATTTCTTCAATTGGATCTTTAATTTCTTTTATTGCTGTATTATTTTTTATATTTATTGTTTGAGAAAGCTTAATTTCTCAACGAAGTGTAATTTGAAGGAGTCATTTATCTTCTGCCTTAGAATGGGATAATTTAGTTCCTTTAGACTTTCATAGTAGAGATGAAACTGGAGCTATTATCACTTAATTTTAGATATGGCTTTTTGAGGACAATGAGGATTTCAAGATGCAGCATCTCCTATAATGGAACAGTTAATCTTTTTTCATGATCACGCGATACTTGTCTTAGTTATAATTATTAGCTTATTAATATATGCAGCTATGTCATTAATATTAAACAAAATAACTTCTCGATTCACTTTAGAAAGACAACAAATTGAAACTATTTGAACTATTCTTCCAGCAATCATCCTAATTTTTTTAGCTTTTCCCTCTTTACGATTACTTTATCTGTTAGACGAAGTAGAGTCTCCTATTTTAACTATAAAGGCTATTGGTCATCAATGATATTGAAGATATGAATATTCAGATTTTTTAACAGTAGAATTTGATTCCTATATATTACCTACCGAAGATTTAAGTAGAGGAGATTACCGACTACTAGAAGTTGATCATCGAAGAGTAGTTCCTATGAATTCAAAAATTCGAGTTTTAGTAACCGCAGCTGATGTTTTACATTCATGAACAGTGCCTTCAATAGGAATAAAAGCCGATGCAGTCCCTGGTCGGCTTAACCAACTTAGATTCATTTCCAAAATACCTGGAGTATTTTATGGACAGTGTTCTGAGATTTGCGGTGCCAATCATTCTTTTATACCAATTGTACTAGAAGTAGTTGACACTAATTCTTTTATTAGATGGATTTTAAGATTTACTTCTGAAGATTAAGAAATTAGTTAATAGGTATAATAAAAACTTGTCAAGTTTTAGTTGCTAATTTACTAGCATTTCTTTATGCCTCAATTAGCCCCCTTAAATTGAATTCTACTAATGCTTTTCTTTTGAAGTACGGCCTTTCTTATTATAGTTTCATTATGGTGAATAAAAAAAAAGGAGTACCGTATTAACTTAAATAGAAAGTTAAAAAGATATAAAAAGAAAAGTTGGATATGATAAATCTTACAACTTAATAATTAAGATGTTAATAGATATTTTTTCCAGATTTGATGAACAAAATTTTACTGTACTAAAGAAAATTCCTATAATTTGGATTATAGGGATAGCCCCTTTATACTACGTTCATAGAACTTATTGAATTAGTTATTCTCGATGATATTTATTTATAAATAAATTGAAAGGCTTTATAATAAGACAGGCTATACGAACAAAAGGCGCTACTATTACTGGATTCAATAGAATTATTATTTCTATTTTTGTTATATTAATTGTTACCAATTTAGCTGGTCTTTTTCCTTATGTATTTAGAGTTACTAGGCATCTTGTATTTGCTTTTTCTTTTGGCTTACCTATATGATTAGCTTTGATCATATCAGGAGCTTTATTTAATTTAAAAAGAGTGATCGCTCATTTTTTACCTAGAGGAGCTCCTAGTGCTTTAAATCCTTTCTTAGTATTAGTTGAAACCATTAGGATTTCTGTTCGACCAGTAACTCTTTCTATTCGATTAACTGCTAACATAAGAGCCGGACATATTATTTTAGGTCTTGTAGGAGCCTATTTAAGTAGCGGAATTTTTAGATATTCTGCTCTCGTTATTTTAATCCTGGTTATCGTTGAAATTTTTTATTTTATATTCGAGGTAGGCGTTAGCTTAATTCAGGCTTATATTTTTTCATTATTAATTACTCTTTATTCAGATGACCACCCCAGTTAATTGTTCATAAATATATAAATATTATTAGTTATACCCTGAATTGGGAATAACTGAAAATTAGTTCCTTAGCAACTTCACTGCTATGCTCTTAACATAAGCTATAAACCCAATTAATTAAAAAAAGTAAAAGAAAAAAGGAAAGGCCCTTATGGTAATAATTCTTAGCCTAATAATAGAATTGAAAAAATTACCTTGATTTTTTTGGTTATTTTTGGAACAATTAATTAAAAAATTAAAAATTCCCTCTCCTCTAAAAACCTCTAGTCATCCTAAATCTAAAATTTTAAAAGAATTATATCCTAGCTTTAAGATTGGAATTCTTACAAAATTGTTTCTTAATAGTGATATAAATCATATATATGAAAAGAAGTCTACAATGGGAACTTTACTTTTATAAAAAAGACCTCTAAACACAGGGCCTCTTAATAACACACTAATTAATGTTAAACATAAAATTAAAAGTTTATCAAAAAGTCTAAAAACAGGAACTCAAGAAGGGCTTATAATTAATCAAAAAAGACTTGCCCCCCCAACAATAGCTCCTCTTGTTAATATTAATAGAGATAATAAAATAAAAATGTCTTCATCCCTATTACATAAGTAAGGGACTTGAGTTATTCTTCTCCAAAAAACAGAAATAGATAATCGTAAAGAATATAAGACAGTTAAAAAGGTAGCTAAAAATACTAATATACCACTAACTAAATTTATTTGATTAAAAATTATTATTTCAATAATATAATCTTTAGAGTAAAATCCAGCAAAAAAAGGGATTCCACATAAGGCTAAGTTGGCAATATTAAAACAGGTTCTAGTAACCGGAAGGTGTTTCCAAAGTTGGCTCATCTTACGAATATCTTGATTATTGTTGTGGAGATGAATAATTCCTCCCGCACATAAAAATAGTAATGCTTTAAACAAAGCATGTGTAAATAAATGAACTAAAGCTAGATCTGGATATCCAATTCCAATTCTTATTATTATAACTCCTAACTGCCTTAACGTAGATAAGGCAATAATTTTTTTTAAATCTGTCTCGAAATTTGCCGCAATCCCAGCTATTAACATAGTTACTACAGAAATAAATAAAATTGAAGGTTTAAATAAAATAAAATTTCTTAAAAAAGGAAAGAACCGGATTAAAAGAAACACCCCAGCTGTCACTAACGTCGAAGAATGAACAAGTGCTGAAACAGGGGTCGGTGCTGCTATAGCAGCAGGAAGTCATCTGCAAAAAGGAATTTGAGCACTTTTAGTTATCCCAGCTAATAAAATCATAGCAACCCTCATATATCTTATATCAAATTTTCAAACAAATCTTCTATCCCAATGTCCTTGCCTAAACATTCAGCCAATACCTATTAAAATACCTACATCTCCAATTCGATTTATAAAAGCAGTTATTAAGCCTGCTCCTAGTGATTTTGGATTTTGATAATAGATAACCAAGCAGAAAGAAACCAACCCTAAACCATCCCAGCCTAAAAGTAAAGAAATTAAATTTGGAATAAAAATTAAAAGATTCATAGATAAGACAAACAGTATTACAATCCAAATAAATCGTGATAAAAAAGGGTCAGCAGACATATAACTTTTAGAAAAAATCATTACGCAACTCGAAATAAAACAAACTAAGACCCTAAATATAACCCTTCTTCAATCAAAAATTACAGGGAAATTTATATAAACAGAGTTCAACTCAAAAAAAATAATATGTAACAATACGCTTTTTTTATAACACAGTAATGTTAACATGACACCAACTCCTAAAAAAACATAAAAAAATAGAAATAAAGAAGCAAAAAGTCTCCTATTAAAAACAAATTTCATTGTCAACTAAGTATAACACTTTATTTTAGAATCACAATCTAATGTTTTCAATAAACTAAATTAACAAAAAAATAACCCTCCAATTACTAAACATAATTGAACAGGAATTCAATGTAAAAAAACAATTATATAAGTTAAAACTCCAATTCTATTAAAAGGATTAATAAAACTAGAAAACCTGCCGTGTTGAGTTCTAGTATATAAAAACAAATTATAAACAGCAACTAAAAAACTTAACAACATTAATGGTAAGAAAAGAAAAAAAGAAATTTTTAATATTCTAATAATTATCACAATCTCACTCAAAAGGTTTAAAGAAGGTGGAGCAGCTATGTTAGAAGAACACAATAAAAATAAGCAGAGGCTAACAGCAGGTAAAATAAAGATAAAACCTTTACAGACAATAAGGCTTCGAGAGCCTCTCTTACTGTAAAAAATATTTGCCATGAAAAATAATCCAGATGAAGAAAAAGCATGCCCAATTATTATTATAACGCCTCCATACGCACCCCACCTTCTGCCACTTAAAATTCTACCTGTTATTAAGCCTATGTGACCAATAGAAGAATAAGCAATCAATCTTTTTATATCAACTTGTCGAATACAAATTAAGCTCCTTAAGACCCCCCCAAAAACTCTAAAAACCAAAAAGCAAATTCTTAACCTTCTGTTAATTTTAGAAAAAAGTCCAACAACCCGTAATAATCCATAACCACCAAGCTTTAGTAATAAAGCTGCGAGAATTATAGAGCCCGCAACAGGGGCCTCTACATGGGCCTTAGGAAGTCACAGATGAACTCCAAATAACGGTAATTTAACAAAAAAAACCAGCATCAAAGAGACTCATCATAAAGAAAACATTAATCTGCTTATAAAAAATGGAGACTCTCATTTAATTAAGAAAGACAAACACCCATTAAGTTTAAACAGAAAAATTATATTAAGTAAAAAAGGCAAAGCCCCAGCTACAGTATAAATCACCATATATATGCCCGCTTGTAGACGCTCCGGCTGGTACCCTCAGATTAAAATTAACAAAAGGGTAGGGATTAGAGATCTTTCAAAAAAAATATAAAACAAAATAAAATTTTTCTGCATAAAAACTAATATAATTGTCAGATTCAGAATAATTACAGAATTACAGAATGCTTGACTATTATAATTGTTAAAAAGAATCCTACTCCTCCTTAAAATTATTAAAGAAGATACTCAACAACTTAATAAAATTAAACTAATAGACAAAGAGTCTCCAAAAAAAAACATAACAATATTAGGAATTCCTATAGAAGAATAAAAGTAAAACAAGAAATAAAAAAATATTAATAGAAACCTTCATCTTCTGTAGTATCACTTCCAGTTCCCTTTTATTATTAAAGATAAAACTAAAAGCGATAAAATTAAAGAAGCTAACACTTATGTGTTGATAAAGAAGACACGTAATCATTTCCGTGGCTACGAATAAAAATCACAAGTAATCTTAAGCCCATAGCTGCCTCTGAGGCAGCTATGGTTAATAAAACAAAAATCATAGCTCCTTCTATTCTAAGATTAATTCTTGAAGCCAAAACAATTAGAAAAATAGATAATATCATTATTTCTAAACATAATAAAGAATTTAATAAATGCTTTCGCTGGAGACATAAAACAATCAAAGAAAGAACTCCCATTACACTTCCAATATTAAAAACTACACTAAAAAGTCTTATCATACCTCAAATAACTTGCTAAAAAAGCTTTACTAAGCACTGGTCTTGTAAACCAAAGATTGAATAATAATTAAATATTCTTTTAGTAAACTATTAAGTGATTCGAACACTTCTCCTATGTTTTCAAAACATTGTCTCCCAAGAGAATAGTAATATTATTTTCTCAAGAAAAAATCTCTTAACCACTGAAATATCGGATTTAAAATAAAAAAAGAAAAATAAAGTAATGTTAAACCTTGTCCTATAATAATAAAAGGATCTTCAACAGGCTGACTTCCAATTCAAGTTAATAGAAAAAAGACAGAAATAAAAAATCAAAATAAAATTTGACTTAAAAAATAAAATCTCAAAGAACGAAATTTTCCTAAATGTAATAAAGGAACAAAAAAAAGAACTAAAATCGATATTAATAAACCACACACTCCCCCTAATTTATTAGGAATTGAACGCAAAATAGCATATGCAAATAAGAAATATCACTCAGGCTGAATATGAACTGGAGTAACCAAAGGATTAGCTGGAATAAAATTTTCAGGGTCTGTTAGCAAATTAGGCTCTAATAAAACTAACATAATAAGAAAAAATCCAACTCACAAGAATCCAACCAAATCCTTTAATAAATAATAAGAATGAAGACTAACTTTTTCTATGTCTCTATTTAGCCCTAAAGGATTATTTGACCCCGTTTCGTGGAGAAACAACAAATGTAAAACTCTGAACAATATAATAATAAAAGGAACTAAATAGTGGAGAGTAAAAAACCGTGTTAAAGTAGCATTATCAACTGCAAACCCTCCTCAAATCCACTGAACAATTTCTTTTCCTACATAAGGCAAAGCAGACACTAAATTAGTAATTACAGTTGCTCCTCAAAATGATATTTGACCTCAAGGCAAAACATAGCCAATAAAAGCTGCTCCTATAGTTAAAAAAAAAAGAACAACTCCCAAATTTCAAGTATGAATATTAACATAAGATCCATAATAAAGTCCTCGAGCAATATGAAGATAAATACAAATAAAAAACCAAGAAGCCCCATTTGCATGAGCCCTACGTACCACTCATCCAAAATTCACATCTCGACCAATATGAGCAACAGAGGAAAAAGCTAAATCAATATTCGTTGCATAGTGTATAGCTAGAAAAAGCCCAGTTAAAATCTGTAAAACCAAACAAAAACCTAAAAGAGAGCCAAAGTTTCATCAAATAGATAAATTGGGCGGAGAAGGTAAATCCACTAGCGAATTATTAAAAATTTTCAACACAGGGTGACTAGAACGTAGCGGTTTAAGCATAGTTCCTAAAAGGTCGTAAAGCTCCTTTCCTTTTATAACAAATTTTCACAACACATAATAAAACAAACAATAAAATAAATACTATTCCAACTACAGTAATTCTCCCAAAAAAAGAAAATAAGGTTAATCCGTATTTATGAGATCCCCTTTCTCATAAAAATAAAGCACTCTCCTCTTCTCTAAAAATATTAATCACATCTATAGTAAAAAAAAGCCCTATCCAAAAAAAATATATTATAAAAAAGACAAACCCCGAATAACCTACTTTAAAAACTAAATTAGGGGTCAAAGCTGTAATATAAGCAAACATCACTAACAATCCCCCAATGTAAATTAAAAACAAAATAAACCCGAACCACCTCCCTCCATCAAAAAATACACAAATACTCATTATAAAACTTCTAATCAATACTAATCCTCCAATTCTCAATGGCTGAGAAACTATTAACAGGATAAACCCAGTACTTAAAATTAAAGAAAACAAAGATAATATAATCATGCCAGATTCGTAGTTTAACATAAAACATTGGCATTGGAAGCCAAAAATCAAGAGTTACACTTGCAATCTGATTTTAACAAACTATTACAAAAAATTTAAAAGCAATTATCCAAACCAAAATAAATAAAGAGACAGGCAATAAACTTAATCAGGTAAGTTTTATTAAAAGATCATAACGAAAACGAGGAAAAGTTCCCCGTACTCAAATAAAGAAAAATCTTACAATCACAACTTTAAACCAAAAAAAAAGGAGGCCAAGGACACTCGGCTGACCCCCTCCTAAAAAAATAACACAAGTCATTATCCTTATAAATAAAATTCTGGCATACTCCGCAAGAAAAATTAAAGCAAAAATACCCCCTCCATACTCAACATTAAAACCAGAAACCAGTTCCGACTCTCCTTCAGCAAAGTCAAAAGGAGCTCGGTTAGTCTCAGCTACGCAAACAACTAACCATACAAAAAAAACGGGAAATAAAATTACCACATTCCAATATAAATATTGAGAACCTTCAATTTTAGTTAACCCTAGCCTCCCTCTACAGCAAATTACAGATAATAAAAATAAGAATAGTCTAACTTCATACGAAATAGTCTGAGCAACAGCTCGAAGCGCCCCAAGCAAAGAATACTTAGAGTTAGAAGCTCATCCCCTAATCATTGTACCATATACATTAAGAGCAGAAACACATAAAAAAAATATAACTCTAAGCTCCATGTTTCAGACCTGAAATCTCCTTCAATACAAGGACCAAAGAGATAAAGATAAAACTAATCTTAGGCCAGGGCCAATATAATAAAATACTTTATTCGAAACCCCGATTCCTCTCTCCTCTTTCAAAAATAATTTCAAAGCATCTGCTAAAGGCTGAATAACTCCTATATAACCAACCTTATTGGGTCCCTTTCGTTCTTGAACATATCCCAATCCTTTGCGCTCAAAAAGGGTAAAAAATGCTACGCCCAAAAGAACACAAACATAAGACACAACTATCCAAATGAAACTAACTCTCACAGCTAAAGGGACTACTTAAGTCCATCTATAGAACTTAACTCTATTGCACTATTTCTGCCACTTTAACATCAAATGATGGATTTAACCTTCATATAATAGTTCTAAACTATTTGCACTAACTTTGCTAATTTGACACTTACAAAAAATTTTTGTCAATTCAATCCTTTCGTACTAAAACTAACAAAATTATATCGAAGATAGAAACCAACCTGGCTCACACCGGTTTGAACTCAGATCATGTGAAAATTTAAAGGTCGAACAGACCTCCTCCAACAAGCTTCTGCGCCTATTAGGAATTTCAATCCAACATCGAGGTCGCAATCTTCTCCTTCAATTTGAACTCTCCAGAGAAATAACGCTGTTATCCCTGCGGTAACTAATCTTTTTATCATAAATTTATTTATGGATCTTTTTAATTCATCAATTTACAAAACTAAAAGAAGCTTCATTTGTTCTTCTGTCACCCCAACAAAAAGAAAATTACAAAAAACATTTATACTACAAATAACGATTCCATACTCTTCATAAAGTTCGACAGGGTCTTTTCGTCTTTCGATTAAATTTAGGCTTCTTCACCTGAAAATTAATTTCTGTCTAACGAAATAGAGACAGCAGGATTCCGTCAAACCATTCATTCCAGCCTCCAATTAAAAGGCAAGTGATTATGCTACCTTTGCACAGTCAGGGTACTGCGGCCGTTAAAATTTTTCACCGGGCAGGTACGACTCCTTATTTATAAAACACAAAGAGCGATGTTTTTGTTAAACAGGCGAAATCCATATTTGCCGAGTTCCTTTATTTCGTTTATATTAAAAATCTTTTTGTAGCCTTAAGTTCAACACCAATAAGCTAAAAGATAAATAAATACTAATTTTAACATAAACACTAATTTTAAAATAATACCAAACCAAAAGAGAATATAACAGAAAATCTTTCACCCTATAATCTTAATATAATTATCTGTTATAAAACTATAAACATGCTGAAAACTACTAATCCTACATTCACTCTATTTTACCAATCGATTTTCATCAAATTTTTTAGCTCAACCTAAAAAACAAAATACTACAAAAAAAATTAAATAAAACAAGCTTATTAAATTATTTTTTATAAACCACACTAAAATGTTTTTCTCCTCCAACTAGCTATCAAAAAACCCGAAAGCGTTTCACTACCATAATTAAGTCTCGAAATAATTATGCCACATTATTTCTTCGCTTAAATATAACTCTTCTTTTTTCTAGATAACATTAAAAAATGTTCCCTCTCGTTAAACCATAATGCAAAAGGTACTAAAATTAATTTATACTTCTCTAGGCATATTAAATAGATTCCTATACAGTACTTTATTAAACTATATACAAATTTTCATAAGAATTACTAATCCTTAATAACTTTATAATACATTTTATCCATTAAACACAAATAAATTTTAACTCTTAAGATAAATCTATTTCAGACTCTCCTTTCAGTGTAAATGAAAAGCATTGTATATGCTATATCTTAAGGAACAGCTTCAGCTACCCCTACTATGTTACGACTTATCTCCTATTATTTAAGAGAGCGACGGGCGATATGTACACACCTTAGTGCTATATTCATACTATTGTTCTAAACAAATATTACTTCCAAGTCCATCGTTCATCTTTATTTCAATAAAACTACAGAAATTTAAATTCAAATTGTAACCCATCTATACTTCAATATAAGCTGCACTTTGACCTGACATAAAAATCCAAAATTAATTTAGCTAACTATTAAAAGCCTTAAAGCGTAAGCTGATGACGGCAGTATACAAGCTGATATAATAAACAAATAAAGTAAGGTTTAACGCGGATTATCGATTTAAATGACAGGTTCCCCTGGACAGAAATTAAGGCACCGCCAAGTCTTTTGGATTTTAAGCCACGACTCGTAGTCCCCTGGTAAATAAATTTAGTCTTTTAATAATGGGGTATCTAATCCCAGTTTTAACCAAAAGTATCATAGCCTCTATTATAATAGTTACAACTATTCGACTTCACTATCATATTAAAATTTTACTTTTATATAATGCAAAGAACAACTTTCAATTCATATAACTATTTTTTACCGATTACATTTGATTCAAGCTTCTTGTCTAACCGCAGCTGCTGGCACAAACTTAACTACCTTTCTCAACTATACCTAATACAAAATTTCTTTATTTATTAAAATCTTACACTGATGTTGTAAATATTTCTGTCATCAATATCTTTGATAATAATAACCTCTATTCATTTTTTTTGTTTAAAAAAAAATAATAGATATATAATTTACAGTTTCGACAAAACTATCATGTGTTTTCGCTAGTTTAAACCAAATTAAAACCAAAACCAAATTTATATAATAACAAGAGAGAGTACTATCTCATAGCTGAGGTATGAACCCAGTAGCTTTATCTTAGCTTATCTTGCCACTAGTTCTTTATAATACAATAATTATATAAAGCAGTATTTAAAATAAAGTTTTAACCGATTAGGCACCTTCGAATCTGCAATTCGACATTGTTACTTCAACCATAAAACCAAGCGTCAAAATTAATAAGAGGAATTTACCTTTCCATTAATAAAGCTACAATTTACCGCCTATAATATCAGCCATCTTATTTCAAGACACGAAACAATCGCTTCATTTCAGGTTTTGAAGACCTGTAGTTTATTAACTTAGCATCTTTATTTTAAAAAGAAAAATGTCTAATTTTTTCCTTAGGAATCAAAATCCTATGAGCTGAATACACCACTTTTTAACACCTTTTCTTTTATAATCGGGTCAAATAAAGGACTTACTTATTTTTATTTATCACTCTTAATTTCAATTAATCTTACTATGTGGAAAATAGTTGTACTATTTATACTAGAGAGATCTAAGAATCTAAGAAAGATATAAAATATATACTTATTGAATGAAAATCAATGGTGCTTGTAAATTACACTACAGTCTTTAATTTAATAGTTAGATCTATTTATATTAACAGATAATAAAAATTAATCTCGACTTTTGGTTTTTAAATTAGAGAAGTTTAAAATTTTTATTATCGAATTTAACAAACCAAAAGATTTTTTATTTATAGTAACTTTAATTTTACAATAAGAGCGAGGTTATATAAGAATATAAGAATTTATATATGCATACACATACATACATACA